TCTAAAATTAAATTAAAAAATTCAAATAAAAAAATAAAAAAATTAATAAAAATATTGATACATAAGATAAATACAAGAATAGATAAGACGAGATTCGTCCACCTCCCATATATTTAATCCCTTCCCCTATAAAAAAACTTGCAACACCAACACCATTTGTAATTCCCTCAATTATACGTCTATCAAAAAACTGAGTTAGTTCGGTTAATCCTCTTATCCCCACGGTAAAAACTCTAGTATAAAAAATATCTATGTAACCACGATTATATGACCAATTGTATATCACATTTTTTATTCGGTCCACAAGAATTCTTTTAGGACCCCCTTTTACAAATGAATTGATTAAATCCAAATTCTGGAAAAATGAATAAGCGGATCCATATAAAATATATGCTATGAATAGTCCGAAAATTGCTATACTTACTGAAAAAATTGCATTTGTAAAAAATTCATCCAAATTTACAGAATAATTAGAACTTGAATGTAAAAGATTTGTTGATGGGGTTAACGATTTCGATAATATATCAAAATCTATTACTCCTTGATCAAAAGAAATTCCTATTGATCCAACCAACAAAGTAAATAGTACTAATACAAGAAGAGGAAATAACATAGTATTGTCCGATTCGTGAGGATACATGGAAGTGTATTTATTTCCAAAGTAAGTACTAAAGTATCGTATCCTATTTCTTACATTATTAGCAATTTTCGATCTATCTTTTGAAAAAAAAAAGAAACCCTTTTATTCATTGTTGATAAAAGTAAATTTGGATTGACTCCTCTTGGAGTTCCTTTTCCCCATAGAGATATGGAATAGAACGAACCTTTTTTAGTGCTACTGTAATTTTGAAAATGAACACGTAAATACCCATCAAAGGTAAGTAAATATACCCGAAACATATAAAATGCGGTTAATCCTGCTGTGAAATAAGCTATTACTGCGAAAATTGGTGAATACAACCAACTATCATTAAGAATGTCATCTTTGGACCAAAAACAAGCAAGAGGTGGAATACCACAAAGAGAAAGTGTACCCACTAAAAAAGTAGTTCTTGTAATTGGAACATATCTTGTTAAACCACCCATAAGAACCATATTCTGACTTTTATCTGGCGAATATCCAACAATAGGTTCCATTGAATGAATAATGGATCCGGATCCCAAAAACAATAAAGCTTTTGAATAGGCATGAGTGATCAAATGGAATAAAGCAGCTCGATAAGAACCTATACCTAGAGCTAACATAATATAACCCAATTGAGACATTGTAGAATAGGCTAAGCTTTTTTTAATGTCTCTTTGAGCAAGGGCCAAAGTAGCCCCTAATAATAGTGTTATTACACCTATTAAAGAAATGAAATTCATTATATAAGGTATGACTATGAAAAGAGGAAGAAGCCGAGCTACAAGAAAAATTCCTGCTGCTACCATAGTAGCAGCGTGTATAAGAGCCGAAATAGGAGTGGGTCCTTCCATAGCATCAGGTAACCATACGTGAAGGGGGAATTGTGCGGATTTAGCAACTGCACCGACGAAGAATAAAGAAGCACACAAAGTAGCAAATAAAGAATTTGCCCCATTATTCTGGATTAAGTTATTAGTTATTTCGAGCAAATCCCGAAATTCTAAACTACCTGTTATCCAATAAAAACCTAAGATTCCTAACAATAAACCAAAATCCCCTACCCGATTAGTTACAAAAGCTTTTTGACAAGCACTTGCTGCAATTGGTCGTGTGAACCAAAACCCTATTAATAAATAAGAACACACTCCCACTAGTTCCCAAAAAATATAAATTTGTATCAAATTAGAACTAGTAACTAATCCCAGCATAGAAGTATTAAAAAAACTCATATAAGCAAAAAATCTCAAATATCCTTGATCGTGATACATATACTTGTCACTATAAATAAGAACCATGATTCCAACAGTAGTAATTAGTATTGACATAATAGAAGTAAGTGGATCGATCAAGTATCCAAAATCTAAGGAAAAATCATTATTGATGGTCCAAGACCATAGATATTGATAGATAAAACTTCCATTTATTTGTTGAATAGACAGATTGGCCGAAAACACCATAGCTATACTTAAGAGTAAAACACTAGGGAAAGCCCACATGCGACGAATATTTTTTGTTGCTGTCGGAATAAGTAGAAGTCCAAATCCTATTGACATAGTAACTGGAAGTGGAAGAAAAGGTATTATCCACGCATATTGATATGTATGTTCCATAAGAAAAGAAACTCTTTTTTCTTATAATTGCAAATTGTTCTCGATTCACCAATTCTTATCTTTTTTATCCTTTTAGAAAGGAACAATAATAAAAGAAATCAACAAAAAAAAAGATATGAAAAAAAAAGTCAAATATTGGGATTCTTAATTATTCTGCTTTTTTCTCAGATATTTGAAATATTCCAAAATTGACAATAGGTTGGTCAAAAAATATGACCAAATAACTATGTAAAGGTAAAGGCGATTACCTAGTAATTATTTTAACTAAGAAAAGATTAAAGGAATATGAGATTTTTAAATAATTTTCTTACTACTTTAGTAGATTTTGTATTTATTATATTTTGATATTTTTTTTGGTGATTAATAAACATATTTATTATACTATAATAGTATAATAAATATATTATATGGTATAGTAAATATAGTAAGGAAAAAGAGTTAGACCAAAAAAAGAGTACTTTTTTTATTCAAATATGGATCATAGTATCTATATTCGAATAAAAAAAAATACCTAGGTTTTCTAGTTCATTTTGGGAGTGGAGTAATTACCTAACTTGTTGTGTAACTGATTGATTGGATTGAAATCCAATAAAGAAAACTTATGTTTATCGGAAATCTCATGATACTCCTTACTTCGTATATAACTGAAATAAAAAATTACTTAGGTTACCTAAGTAATGGAATGTCTTGTTTAACGGATTAAGTACTAGTTTAGTTCTAATTGGAATTTGAATTATGGACATAGCACTCTGGACTTAATCAATTTTCATTTTCCCTTATTTTCTTCTATTTTTTTTTTCCCTCATGTCATTTATATATGTGATGTGTGATGCGCGCGCATACATATCTGCGATATATATATCACATATACATGTATATAGAAATATATTTGTATTATATATATTTGTATTATATATATTTATATGTTAAAGTAAAAAAACAATGTATATTTAAAAGAGTATATTAAAAAGATTATCCACATACACGAAATAAGTATAGATAATAACTAAAAAGAACGATCTATTTTGAAGAATACATGTCTTTCACATACAACGATAAAAAGAGGAACCCCCTTTTTTTGAATGGCAGTTCCAAAAAAACGTACTTCTATGTCAAAAAAACGTATTCGTAGAAATATTTGGAAGAAAAAAGGATATTTAGCTGCAGTAAAAGCTTTTTCTTTAGCAAAATCGGTTTCCACCGGGCATTCAAAAAGTTTTTTTGTGCGACCAAACAAATAATAAAGTCTTAGAATAATCTCAATTGATATAGCCTAAACAACCTCAAATTTTGTAAGATGAATGTTAACTAATGTATTTTTCTGTATTGAATTTATCAATATTAGTTAGAACTCACTGCTGTGATATATAGAATAAGAGTTTTTTATATATTGGGTTCTTTGTATATTGGGTTCGAAGTATTATTTTTTTCCCTATCACAATTGTACTTTTCTATTGTGAAAAGTACAATTGTGATAGAGATTGAAACTCTTTTGTTATATGCCTATCCCAAAACTTAATTGGTTTTGTAAATGGTATCATAAATTAGAAATTATATGCGCAATAAAGAATATTAATACTTGAATTTAAATATACTAAGGTATCGAAATCATTAGAAAAATAACAAATTCTTTGTATTTAATGATGAAATTGTGATAGATATGAAATCCTAGTTATTTGATTTTGTTCATTGAAAAAAAAAACTCAATCTTTTTCATTTGAATCCATGAAATCGTATAAATGAAAAACAAATCAGAAAAAAATAGAGAAAAAAGACAATTCTTAGTTTTATACCTCAACTGAGAAAAAACTATTGAGTTCCAACTGTTTGGAGAGAACTTAGTTTCTAGTACGTGAAAGTTGATTGTTAAAAAACCCACGACGATACTACCTAAGTAGGTATTTTATTGAAAATTCAAATATTTAAACCACAAACCAGTCTTTATTCATCGATTCTAATTAATGAACTATATTGAATCCTTGAATCTCGACGATTCAACATGAATTGACTATTATTATTTCAAGTAAGCCGCCATGGTGAAATCGGTAGACACGCTGCTCTTAGGAAGCAGTGCTAAAGCATCTCGGTTCGAGTCCGAGTGGCGGCATCTTCTAAAAGAGATACAATAGATCCTAAAATGTATTCAATTCCCGATTTCCAATTCTGTAATGGGATCTCTTTTATGATATTTGCGACTTTAGAACATATATTAACTCATATCTCTTTTTCGATCATTTCTATTGTGATTACGATTCATTTGATGACCTTATTAGTCCACAAAATTGTAGGATTACGTGATTCGTCAGAAAAAGGGATGATAGCTACTTTTTTCTCTATAACAGGATTATTAGTTTCTCGTTGGATTTCTTCGGGACATTTTCCATTAAGTAATTTATACGAGTCATTAATCTTCCTTTCGTGTAGTTTCTTCATTATTCATATGATTCCCAAGATACGTAACCTTAAAAATGATTTAAGCACAATAATTGCACCAAGTACCATTTTTACTCAAGGCTTTGCCATGTCGGGTCTTTCAACTGAAATGCATCAATCTGCAATATTAGTACCTGCTCTCCAATCTCAGTGGTTAATGATGCACGTAAGTATGATGTTATTGAGCTATGCAGCTCTTTTATGCGGATCATTATTATCAGTCGCTCTTCTAGTCATTACATTTCGAAAAAACATCGATATTTTTTGTAAAAGCAATAATTTCTTAATTAAGTCATTTTTCTTTGGTGAGATTGAATATTTGAATGAAAAAAGAAGTGTTTTTAAAAACACTTCTTTTCCTTCATTTCGAAATTATTACAAATATCAATTAACTGAGCGTTTGGATTATTGGAGTTATCGTGTCATTAGTCTAGGGTTTACCTTTTTAACCATAGGTATTCTTTGTGGAGCAGTATGGGCTAATGAGGCATGGGGATCCTATTGGAATTGGGACCCCAAGGAAACTTGGGCATTTATTACTTGGACCATATTCGCGATTTATTTACATACTAGAACAAATATAAATTGGAAAGGTACGAATTCGGCACTTGTAGCTTCTATAGGATTTCTTATAATTTGGATATGCTATTTTGGGATCAATCTACTAGGAATAGGTCTACATAGTTATGGTTCATTCACATAAACATCTAATTGAATAAACTACATGAAGAATACATAAGATAAAAACATCATCCCATATATAACGAAAGTTTGTTTTTATGAGTTTTTGAGAACCGTTTGAATCAAGGAATCATTCAAATTTAAATGGTTCTCAAAAACTCGAGATGTATCTAATTACAATTCTTATTCATTTTATTTCTTTTTTCATTATACAGTACAGCAAACGATTTTCAAAATATTAAATTCAAAGAATTATAAGACTTTCCTTCCGTCTCATTAATGAAACACTATCTATGATAATAATTGAATAGGATAGCGTGTACCTTGTCAACTGATAACGAGAGAACGAAATCGGGATAAATACCAATACCTATTACGGGTAGAAAGATACAGATTGAAAGAAATAGTTCTCGTGGTCCAGAATCCCAAAAATTCGAGTTTGGAATATTAAATAGCTTGTATCCATAAAACATCTGACGTAACATAGATAATAAATAAATCGGAGTTAATATCATTCCAATTGCCATTACAAAAGTAATTAGCATTTTTGGCATTAAAAGATATTTTGTACTAGTAATTAGTCCAAAGAATACTACAAATTCCGCAACAAAACCACTCATTCCTGGCAATGCAAGAGAAGCCATCGAGAAGCTACTGAACATGGTAAATATTTTTGGCATTGGGATAGATATCCCTCCCATTTCTTCGAGATAAACAAGACGTGTTCTATCACAACTCGTTCCCGCCAAGAAAAAAAGTGCAGCACCAATAAATCCATGAGAGAGCATTTGTAAAATAGCTCCATTGAGTCCCATGTCGGTTATAGAACCAATTCCTATAATTGTGAAACCCATGTGAGATACAGAGGAATAGGCTATTCTCTTTTTTAAATTACGTTGACCAAGAGAAGTTGAAGCTGCATAGATTATTTGCATTGTTCCTAGTATCACCAACCAGGGAGAAAATATAGAATGAGCGTGGGGTAATAATTCCATATTGATCCGAATCAATCCATATGCGCCCATTTTTAATAGGATTCCAGCTAAAAGCATACATGTACTGTAATGTGCTTCTCCATGGGTATCAGGTAACCATGTATGTAGGGGTATAATCGGCAATTTGACAGCATAAGCAATAAGGAAGCCAAAATAGAATATTATTTCCAATGCCACAGGATATGATTGATTAATTAATCTTTCAAAATCTAATGTTGGTTCATTGGAACCATATAAACCCATACCTAGAACTCCTATTAAGAAAAAAATGGAACCCCCTGCAGTGTACAAAATAAACTTTGTAGCCGAGTAGAGACGTTTCTTTCCCCCCCACATGGATAAAAGTAAGTAAACAGGAATTAATTCAAATTCCCACATGATGAAAAAAAGTAAAAGGTCTCGAGAAGAAAATAATCCTATTTGACCGCTGTACATTGCTAGCATCAGGAAATAGAACAACCGCGAATTTCTAGTAATTGGCCAAGCTGCTAAAGTTGCTAAAGTAGTGATAAATCCTGTCAGTAAAATGGGTCCTATGGAAAGTCCATCGATTCCTAGTCTCCAGTAGAAATCAAAAACATCTATCCATTTAGAATCTTCCTTCAATTGCATTAATGGATCATCCAATTGGAAATGATAACAGAATGCATAAGTCGTTAGAAGGAGTTCTAGGAAGCATATACATATAGTATACCACCTAAATATCTTATTCCCTCTATGAGGGAAAAAGAAAATTGAAGAACCCGCGAATATCGGTAAAACAACAAGTATTGTTAACCAAGGAAAATAACTCGTGATAAAGACAAGATACGTTTTGACCAGAAAAGCCCGTCCTCAAAATAATATATTTTGTCGAGCACGGGCTTTTGTCGGTAAAGAGGAATCACAAATGATTCAAGTGGAGTTTTTTGTAACGTATCAATAAGATAGAGCCATGCTGCGAGTTGTTTCAGGCCCTAAATAAACACGGACACTCAAAAAATCTGTTGGGCAGGCGGATTCACATCTCTTACAACCTACACAGTCCTCGGTTCTTGGCGCGGAAGCTATTTGCTTGGCTTTACATCCGTCCCAAGGTATCATTTCCAATACATCTGTGGGGCAAGCTCGTACACATTGAGTACACCCTATACATGTATCATAAATTTTTACTGAATGTGACATTGGATCTATAAATTCCAGTTTTGAACATAAAAGATTTTCGATCTGGTCAAATCAAATTAGTAGTAAATGAATCAGATATTATATATTGTATAATTGTAGACACCAGACGAAGCAGTGGTTTATTAAAAACAATCAATATATTTCTTAAATCAATCAGTTTATGAGAAAAGGTCAAGAGACTTTGATTTTCGTTTCAACAATTATGCTGATACGAGTTGCACATGCGAATTCAAATTAATTGGCCAACAAATTGGTCATCATTATTTCAATATCAATATAAAAATGCAATTCAATAAAATCGAATTGCATTCAAATTCCATAAAAAATAGTATTTCAATTCTATTAAATATTTTTATGTGTCTTTATTTAAATTATCTATGATGATTATCACTAATTATTCAACAAATTCGATTGATTAATACGAGTTGATTTTCTGTTACGATGGATCGACGAAACAATAGCAAGTCCAATAGCTGCTTCAGCAGCTGCAATGGCTATAACAAAGATTGCGAAAATGTTTCCTTTTAATTGGCGACTATCAAATATATCAGAAAATGTTACAAGATTGATATTAACCGAATTTAGTATAAGCTCAAGACACATAAGCGCTCTAACCATGTTTCGACTTGTGATCAATCCATAGATACCGATAGAAAATAAATAAACACTCAAAAAAAGGACATGCTCAAACATCATTGACTAACTCCTTATCAATCTCGATTCATTTCAATATGAACAACAATTCAACCGATTCAATTGATTAGAATAGAACAATTACACAACAAAAGAAGATATTGACGGTAGATAGATTTAACTAAAAATTTCTATTTATTTATTTAGAATTTAGTTAGAATTCTAAGAATTGGGAATTTTTATTAAGTTAAGTATTTTTATTGCTTATTGTCGAGCCATAGTAATTGCACCTAGCAAGGAAACTAAAAGAATTATAGAAATGAGTTCAAACGGAAGATAAAAATCTGTTGATAAATGAATCCCAATTTGTTGAACGTTATTTATTAGGTCCTGTTCCATAATCTGGTTTGATCTTGCAGTCCAAATAATCCCGTACCATGACGTATCTGGGATAGTAGTAATTAGTGAAAAAAGAATAGTTGTACAAACCATCGAAGTGACCCCATCTCCAATGGTCCAAAAATAGGAATTATTGGAATATTCCGAACCATTCATGAACATTACAGCAAATATGATCAAGACATTTATGGCTCCCACATAAATAAGGAGCTGTGCGGCAGCTACAAAATAGGAGTTCGATGAAATATAGAATAAGGATATACAAACAAGAACCAATCCCAACGAAAAGGCAGAATAAATTGGATTGGTAAATAATACTACCCCCAGACCCCCTAATACAAGAATTGACCCCAGAAATACAACAAGAATACCATGTATTGGTCCAGGTAAATCCATTATGTATAAAATACAAAATAAATAACTTTAACTATTTCATGACCTTACTTTAACTTTACTAAATAAATGGTCCAGGAAAGGAAAAGGGGTTACCCTATTTTTTTTTTCTTGTATATAATATTGTATATGATACATTTATAATTGAATTGAATTTGAATATGGATTAATGTAGATATAGATAAAATTATCGGGCCAATCCTACTTTATTTATATTTATCCGAAAGAAAAAAAAAAAAGAAAAGAGTAGTTGGAATATGTAGTTGAAATTTGCTATTTCGAAATCATCACGAAAAATATATTCTCAGTTTAAATCAAACAGTGATTCTCAACAATCAATAGTTATTCGTTTTTATTTGTAGTTACTGACTACCCAAAATAAAAAGCTTGGATCCTTTATATCAAAACAAAATCTTAGTAATCGGTAATTGTTCTTGAATCAAAGGGTTTATCTTTGTCTATTTTTATTTGAGTCGAATTCATAACTGTTTGAATTGTGTAATCTCCAATTATTGAGATTGGTAATCGACCCAAAGCAATTTGATTATAATTCAATTCGTGACGATCATAAGTGGAAAGTTCATATTCTTCAGTCATTGATAAACAATTTGTTGGACAATACTCGACACAGTTACCACAAAATATACAAACCCCAAAATCTATACTATAATTAAGTAATTGTTTTTTTTTAATATCTCTTTCAAATCTCCAATCAACAACGGGTAGATCTATCGGGCATACACGAACACATACTTCACAAACAATACATTTATCAAATTCAAAGTGGATTCGACCCCGGAAACGCTCTGATGTGATCGATTTTTCATAAGGATAGTGAATAGTTACAGGTAAACGATTTGTGTGGGATAAGGTAATTATGAAACTTTGACCAATGTACCTTGCAGCTCGTATTGTTTGTTGACCATAATTCATGAACCCAATTACCATAGGGAACATATTGTAGATATACATGAAAAAATTGACGTTTCTTTCTCTTGTTTGATAGAGATTAGGAATCTAAAATAATGTTATCATATTCAGTTATTTATAATGAAACAAGTTGGGAAGAAGTTGTTAATAACAGATTACCTAGAGAAATAGGTAAAAGAAATTTCCATCCAAGATTTAATAACTGGTCCATTCTCATCCTAGGTAAAGTCCATCTTGTTGTGATAGAAATGAAGAGAAACAAATAAGCTTTAGTTAATGTAATAAGGATACCCATTGTCATTCCAAAAATGCCAGCGATTTTATTTAGTCTGAAAAGCTCAGGAATGGATATATACGGAATAGATAAATTCCACCCACCTAAGTAAAGAACTGTTACAAATAATGAAGAAACTAATAAATTTAGGTAAGAAGCAAGATAAAATAAACCGTATTTGATACCCGAATACTCGGTTTGATAACCTGCTACTAATTCCTCCTCTGCTTCTGGTAAATCAAAGGGCAATCTCTCACATTCGGCTAGAGAAGAAATTAGAAAAACAATAAATCCTATAGGCTGGCGCCACAGATTCCATCCCCAAAAACCATATTTTGACTGTGCTTCAACTATATCAACTGTACTTGAACTGTTAGATAATCATAGTCGATAATAACATCACTGTTCCCATCGCTATTTCAAAACCGTACGTGAGACCTCAGCTTCATACGGCTCCTCGATGGCCACAAAAAAAATGTAAGGACGGGTTCGGTATTATCGCCATCTTTGGGTAAATAGAATAAAGATACATCGGAAAGTCCCAAATTAGACCAATGGAATTCTGTCTGCTAGAATAATAAAAAAAGTGCTTCCGAATTGATCTCATCCTTTACAATAAGAATTTCTCTTTGTTCGGTAATAACTTATTATTTCAATAAAATACTCCTTATATCAATCAATACAAAATAAAAAGAATTAGTCATTAGTTCATGAATCGTGATAAGAATTCGATATGTATGAATATGGATAGAGAAAAGAATAAATAAGGATCCCCTTTTTTTATTATTCATTCAATTACTGCATTCCATTTATTTTTTCCTGTTCTTCTGTCTCGGAGGAGGATACTAAAAAAAAAATAAAGGATTAATTCGTTCTTGATAGTCATTTCTTTAACCAGTGAATAGGAGCATACTCTAGATCGGAATCGTAGGGAAGTACTACTTGATCATTTCTACCAATTTAAAGTCCTTATTATGATTCGTTTTATGAAGAAATACCTCTTTTTTGATACCTTACACTATCTCCATTACTAATCCTTTGTGTACCTTGGTGTTCCTAACCGTCCACTGACTTTTGATTGATCCCCGGTATAGTAATACATACGAGACAGTAGTAGAAACTCCATACAGTTGATCTTTTGTTTGCGCCCGCTTCAAGATATGATGACTAATCAAAAAATCTTACTTAACCTTGGGGTAAGCAGTTTACACTGCTTATGTTTACTTCAACTTTATTCTTGTACATAGGGAATGAGATTTTTTCTTCTTACTACAAATTTATAAGCTGTTTAGTTTCACTCATATAACTATCTGGTTTAACTCATCAACCCGAATGCTGAATAAAAAAAAGATGAAAACATCTATTCAATACATTGAACCTCTTTCTTTTTTCTTTTATTTATAGAAGAGAGGTTCAAAGTTCATATTCCAACGAATCACACGTAGAGATATTGATAACACACATAGAGTTAATGGTATTTCATAACTAATAGATTGAGCAGCAGCTCGTAGACCACCTAAAAAGGAATATTTATTATTCGATCCATATCCTGACATAAGAAGCCCAATAGGAGCAATACTGGAAATGGCGATCCATAAAAAAACACCTATACTGAGATCGGCTAAAACAAGACGATACCCAAAAGGAATTACTAAATAACTTAGTAGAATTGATATAACCGCTATAGACGGTCCCACACTAAACAAACGAATATCTCCTCGAGATGGGAGGAGGTCCTCTTTAAAAAGTAGTTTAGTCCCATCCGCTATAGCTTGAAGAATTCCCAACGGGCCAGCATATTCAGGCCCAATACGTTGTTGTATCGCTGCAGATATTTCTCTTTCTAACCACACAATTACTAGTACCCCTATTGTGATTCCCAATATAAGGGTCAAAATGGGTACAATCCATATTAGTCCATACATTTCTTTTAAAAATTCCGATGTAGAAAAAGAATTGATAGTTTGTACTTCTGTCGTATCAATTATCATTTCAACGATCAACTTCTCCCATAATGATATCTATACTACCCAATATCGTCATGATATCAGCCAATTTCATTCTTTTAACTAGCTGAGGAAGAATTTGCAAATTGATAAAACCGGGTGGACGAATTTTCCATCTCCAGGGGAAAACGCTATTATCTCCTATCAAATAAATTCCCAATTCTCCTTTTGGGGCTTCCACTCTCACATAAAGTTCTTGTTTCGACAATTCAAAATTGGGTGAAGGTTTTTTACTAATAAATCTATATTCAAAATCATTCCATTCGGAATTCTTTACTCTATCAAAGCGTCGTACTTCTAAATTTTCATAAGGTCCTCCAGGAATTCCTTCTAGAGCCTGTTGAATAATTTTTATGGATTCCTTCATTTCACCGATTCGTACTAAATAACGAGCTAATGAATCTCCTTCTTTTTGCCATTGGACTTCCCAATCGAATTCATTGTAACACTCATAATGATCAACTTTACGAAGATCCCATTGAATTCCAGAAGCTCGTAACATCGGTCCTGATAAACCCCAATTTACAGCTTCTTCTCCACCAATAATGCCCACTCCTTCAACTCGTTCCAAAAAAATGGGATTCCACGTAATAAGTTTTTGATATTCAACAACTCCTGTTAAAGAATAATCGCAGAAATCCAAACATTTATCTATCCATCCATAAGGTAGATCAGCAGCTACTCCTCCGATACGGAAATAATTATGCATCATTCGCATACCTGTGGCGGCTTCGAATAGATCATATATCAATTCTCTTTCTCTGAAAATATAGAAAAAGGGAGTCTGTGCACCGATATCTGCCATAAAAGGTCCAAGCCATAACAAATGAGAAGCTATACGGCTCAATTCCAGCATAATTACTCTGATATAGCTAGCTCTTTGAGGTACTTGAACATTTTCCAATTGTTCTGGTGCATTTACGGTTATTGCCTCTGTGAACATAGTAGCTAAATAATCCCATCGTGTTACATAAGGTAGATATTGTATAATTGTTCGATTTTCCGCTATTTTTTCCATTCCTCTGTGTAAATAGCCCAATATGGGCTCACAGTCAATAACATCTTCACTATCGAGAGTAACGATTAGTCGAAGAACACCATGCATTGATGGGTGGTGAGGCCCCATATTGACTATCATGAGATCTTTTCTTGTAACCGGTACTGTCATATCTTTTCTTCCTTAATTCATTATTCCATGAATTCCTCAAAACGAGGCTCATCAAAACGAAAAATCGAATACTACTAAAAAAAATTCAAACGATTAAATTAACGAGTTTTTGGCTCCCGAATATCCAACTGACCAATTAATTTTTTATAATGTACTCTATTTTTCTTTGACAAATAAGCCAGCAACCGTTGACGTTTTCCTAGAATTTTTCGTAGACCCCTTTGCGATAAAAAATCTTTTTTGTGCAATTCCAAATGTGAAGTAAGTCTCCGTATCTTATTGGTGAAACTGAATACTTGAAATTCAACAGAACCTTTGTTTTCTTTTTTTTCTTCTTGTGGAATAATGGAAATGAATGAATTTTTGACCATAAAAAATTTTTCTAGCCTTTTTTTTTTTTCTTTTTCATGGATTTTTCCGATCAGGAAAAATAAAAAAAAAAAAATAATAATTATGCCAGTTATTTTAATCTAGTACACACAAAAATTTGGATTTATTCATATACTACTTCTTTATTTTATCCAAATCAAATTGAAAATTTGATTTGGATAGAAAGGGATAATATGTTTCCACATTAACGAAAGAAAAAGAATTTCTTTCTATCTAAAAGGATTCCGCTAATTTATTTATTCCTATATCCAATTGAATGGATACACCATTCAATCTGTATCATTTACCAAAATATAACATAGCATATGCGTACATCTTTCAGCTTTCATATACCGAAAATGTCACGGAATATAGATATATATGATATAGAAAATATACTATTAAATTAAATAATTCTAAATCGTGGATACATATGTATCCTTGACATACTGAAACGACTGCCATTATTGGTATCAAACCAATAGCGATTCATACAAGCAAAATCTTCTAATCGGTAATTGGGCCAAAGAACAAATTTACATTTAATGAATTTATTTGTATCTGTATTAAGATGCTTGTCCTCATCCAAAAATTTTCCAGAGTTTCTTATGTTGTTTTCATTGCAAAATAATGGATTTCTATTTCTATCCGTAACATTCCAATTATGGGAATTGAAACAAATTAACATTCTCAATTCTCTACGACGTCTAGGAGATAGAATATTTTCAGGAACAAGGAAATCATAATAATTTGTGTCCCCATTCACAAGCATATTCCCATATCGTACAATGGGTTTATCCAAATTCCTCTTATCAATATATCTTTTTTTTATGCATTTTCTATTAGTTTGGTGTTTATTGTTCTCGACCAATGAAATACTTATAGTTTGATATATAATCAATTTTCCATCCCTTTTTATAGATAGACGAATTGGTTCGATAATTAATATTCCTTTTTTTATCAATTCTGTAAGAGCTAGATCTTTCTGAATTAGCATTACATCCAGATGCATCTCTCCTCTTTGAATCGAGGATATAGCAATTTCCTTTGGATTTATCAGTCTAAGTAAGAGACAATATACCTTGATATTATTGATCATTCTTTGGTTCAAGGAGTCATCCCATCTTAATTGAAAAAAGAAATATTTTTTTAGGAATAAATCAAGTTCTGCTTCCTTGTTTTTTTTGGATTGTTTTTTCTTTTTACCATTTTTAATGGTAATGTCTGATCTCGCGTAATTCTCTTCACTATCTTTTTTTTTGTTTTCTTTTCGTAGATCTGATACAAGATTTACTTGGTCTTGTTGTTCATTTTTTTGTTGGTTGAAATTTTCAAAGTTAAGATATTTTTTTTGATCAGCTATCATCTGAAGATTATTTTTTCTATTTATATTGATATTTTTATTTTGACTTTTCTTTTTATAAAAAGAAAAGTCAAAAAGAAGTAATTTGATTGGTATAATCCATGGTTTAATCTTATATGCATCAAAAAGTAAGACAAATTCTGGGAAGAACCAAGATTCTAGATTTGATATGGTACGATAAACTCTTTCTTGATTCAGTCCCATCCAATTCAAAAAAATACTTTTTTGATTGGATGGGTTGATTTTTTGATGAATCGTAAGAGAGAAAATATCTTTTTTTTTCAATTTGTTGTTGATTTTTTTTTCAGTTTTAGTATTTTTATCAATTTTGGTACCGATATGTGTATTGGTCCAGGTCTCAATATCGATATTTTTTCTAAGACAAAAATGGAGAATTCTACAATCAAAATATTTTCTATCTAGATTTTTATGCGTATCAATAATATATCCTTCTTCTAGATAATCACTAATAGCTGTACTTACCAATACATAAAATGATTCGGATTTCGGTTTATTGAAATTATATGGAATTTTGAGAACCCCGTTTACTTGTAATCTTGACCCATAAATATATAAATCCTTCTTATCCCCATAGTTCATATATTTATGTGACAAAAGATCATATCTGTAGTGTTTTTTCCATTTTTCTTTTTGATTTGTCAATGAATCCGCTGCATAGTAATTTTGTTTCACGTAATGAATTAATTGGTCTTTTTCTTTTTTATATGAATCCGATTTAATTGAGTCTTTATTTTGAATCCTATAACGTTGATTGATTATATTTCGCCATTTTTGCGGTACTAACCACGACCATTTGGTTTGAGATAAATTGTATTGATAATGCCTCTTTAACCAGTTTTTCCATTCAATCATTACAGACTTATGAATTTTCTTATGTCTTGAATTGTAATCAAATATTCCTCGTGTCATACAATAATCCTTGATTTTATCCTTAATAAAAGGATAAGTCCCCTGATATTGAAGTAGAGATTTCAAGTGATACTTGTTAAGTAATTGGGTTTGTGATAATTTGTAAAATACATATGCTTGGGACAAGGAGGATAAGTCATAATACATTTTTGTACTATTACTAATATTAGTATTCGAAAACGACTTTTTTATAGTGGAAAAAGAGTTCATTGTATTTTGATCTCTTTCATCAATTCCTTCCTGATTTGTTTGATCGTTGTAAACGGATTTATTGATTATTTTTTTTGTTGATTCAAAGAAAAGTTGGAAATTGATCCTGTGAATGGTAATCATACATAGCAAGATATCTATGTATATTTTTTCAATCAGAGATTTCAAAAAATAATGTGATTTACGTATTAATCGTATATTTATTCTTTGGAATATCTGCCAAATATGTTTCTGTGATTTCGATCTTTTATCACCACAAGTTAGAATTATTTTTTTCTTGTCTTTTGTGATTCGTTCTATTTGATTCCTGATTGTGATTGTTCTATCAGAAAGATCGTTCATCTTTTTTTCTATGAGTGAATAATTTGTCCAATTCATGGATTGTATTTGAATGGTTGATTTGTGAATAATCTTATTATTTATTTCGGAATCTTTTCCATTTTCAGCCGTTTCATATACTTTCGCCTTGCTCAATTCAAATAAGAATATTGGGTTTACTTTTTGAATTTCCTTCATTATTCGTTTTAGAAATAGAAGTATTTTAATGATCCATCTTGTTTTTTCTTTTGAAACTTTTAGAAGTAGAAAGAAATTCTTTTTCACTTTTTTAACTTTTTTTTGGAGTTCTTTATAAATGGGTAAAAAAAAGGAAGGTCGTTTTCGGGGACTCCCAAAAGGGAGTTCCGCTTCCATTCCCCAAACTGTTAAAAAACAAAAATTGTCCTTTTTTCCTTTTTTTTTTATTTGATCTCTAGGATGAGATCGTATTTTAGATCTTTGCCAAGGTTTCAAACAGAAAGGAAATAGAATCTTTATCTGAATACCGTCTGTTAACCAATCTTTGGGAAATTCAGTTTCTGATAATTGAACACCATTATAGGTGCATTTAACATGCATTTCTCTATTCCATTCCTTCAAATCCTCATACCATTCGGGTAATTGGAATAATAACATACGGCCAATATTTTTAGCAATTATCAATGAAAGCAATACAATGTATTTTCTAAGAAAAGATTGGGTTACTAACATCAAACCTCTTATTGCTTGAGCAAATATAATGCTATCCCAAGTTTCTGATATTGCTATACGTTCATTTTCCTCTTTTTTATCTTCGTTTTTTTTCTCTTTTTCCCTTGTCTCTTCCTCCTCAAAATCAAAATGCGAAATTTTCAATTCTGGTTCTCTCCCCACCGAATTCCTAAAAATTAGATTCATCATTTCAGAGATATAAAAAGAAGAAAAAAAAAATGTTTTGTCTATTCGATCCAAAAAAAGCGGGGAATGCACATTTGCTTGAAACATTTCCCAAATAACTGT